ACTAACATTAAGAACTTTTCATACTGGCGGAGTATTCACGGGTGGTACTGCCGAACATGTACGAGCTCCTTCTAATGGAAAAATAAAATTTGATGAGGGTTTGGTTCATCCCACACGTACCCGTCATGGGCATCCTGCTTTTCTATGTTTTATAGACTTGTATGTAACTATTGAGAGTCGAAATATTAGACATAATGTAAATATTCCAACAAAAAGTTTGATTTTAGTTCAAAATGATCAATATGTAGAATCAGAACAAGTGATTGCCGAGATTCGTGCCGAAACGTCCACCTTTCATTTTAAGGAGAGGGTTCAAAAACATATTTATTCTGAGTCAGAAGGAGAAATGCACTGGAGTACTGATGGCTATCATACGCCCGAATATCCATATAGTAATGTTCATATATTACCAAAAACAAGTCATTTATGGATATTAGCAGGAGGTCTATGCAGATCCAATTCCAATATAGTGTCTTTTTCACTCCACAAGGATCAAGACCAAATGAATGCTAATTCTTTTTCTCTCAAAGATATCTTTGATCTCTCACTGACTAATGATCAAGTAAGACATAAATTGTTGGATACTTTTGGTAAAAAAGATAGGGAAAGTCTTGACTATTCAAAACCTTATCGAATCATATCTAAGGGTCATTGGAATCTCATAGAGCCTTCTACTTATATTCGTCAAGAGAATTCTTTGGCGAAAAAGCGAAGAAATAGATTTGTGATTCCCTTACAATATGATCAAGAACAAGAAAAGAAACTAATACCCTGTTTTGGTATTTCGATTAAAATACCTATAAATGGTATTTTACGTAGAAAGAGTATTTTTTCTTATTTTGATGATCCGCGATACAGAATAAGCAGTTCGGGAATTACTAAATATGGGATTGTCGAAGTAGATTCAATCGTAAAAAAAGAAAATTTGATTGAGTATCGAGGAGCAAAAGATTTTAGTCCGAAATACCAAACGCAAATGAAAGTAGATCAATTTTTTTTCATTCCCGAAGAAATACATATCTTACCCGGATCTTCGCCCATAATGGTCCGGAACAATAGTATCATTGGAGTAGATACACGACTTGTTTTAAATCTAAATACAAGAAGTCGAGTAGGTGGATTAGTCCGAGTGGAGAGAAAAAAGAAAAGTATAGAACTGAAAATATTTTCTGGAGATATTCATTTTTCTGGAGAGGTGGATAAAATATCTAGGCACAGTGGCATTTTGATACCACCAGGAATCGGAAAAAAAGATTCTAAAGGATCAAAAAAATTTAAAAATTGGATCTATGTCCAACGCATTACATCTACCAAAAAAAAGTCTTTTGTTTTGGTTCGGCCCGTAGTCACATATGAAATAGCTGATGGGATAAATTTAGCAACACTTTTCTCTCAAGATCTCTTGCAAGAAAAGAATAATGTCCAACTTCGAATTGTCAATTATATACTTTATGAAAATGGCAAGTCAATTCGAGGAATTTCTCACACAAGTATTCAATTAGTTCGGGCTTGCTTAGTATTGACTTGGGACCAAGAAAAAAAGAGTTCTATAGAAGAAAAGGTTCATGCTTCTTTTGTTGAAATAAGGACAAATTATCTACTTTGTTATTTCATCCGAATTGAGTTAGTAAAGTCCACTCTTTCGTATACCGAAAAAAGGTATGATACGGCAGGTTCAGGATTGATTTCCAATAATGAATTAGATCGTATTCATAGAAAAAATCCTTTTGATTCCAAGGCGAAGATTCAATTATTTCCCCAACATCAGGGAACTCTTGGTACGTTGTTGAATCAAAATAAGGAATGCCAATCTTTCCTAATTTTGTCATCATCCAATTGTTCTAGAATTGGCCCCTTCAATACTTCAAGATATAATAATGCGACAAAAGAATTGGATTCCATGACTCCAATTAGGTATTTGTTGGGTCCTTTAGGTACCATTGTGCCTAGAATAGTAAATTCTCGTTCATCTTACTTTTTAAGAACTTATAATCAAGTCTTTTTAAAGAAATCTTTTTTGCTTGAAAATTTTCAACAGACTTTCCAAGTGCTTCAAGTACTTCCATTTCAATACTGTTTTCTAGATGAAAATAGTAGGATTTATAATCCCGATCCTTGCAGTAACATCATTTGGAATTCATTCCATTTGAATTGGTGTTTTCTCCATCACGATTCTTGTGAAGAGGCATGGACAATAATTAGCCTTGGACAATTCCTTTGTGAAAATGTATATCTATTGAAATATGGATCACGCATAAAAAAATCTGGTCAAATTTTCATTGTTCATGTTGATTCTCTAGTTATAAGATCAGCTAAGCCCTATTTGGTCACTCCAGGAGCAACTGTCCATGGTCATTATGGGGAAACCTTTTATGAAGGAGATACATTAATTACATTTATATATGAAAAATCGAGATCTGGTGACATAACGCAAGGTCTTCCAAAAGTAGAACAAATCTTAGAAGTTCGTTCAATTGATTCAATATCGATGAACCTCGAAAGAAGAATTGAAGGTTGGGACGAACGTATCCGAAGGATTCTTGGGATCCCCTGGGGATTCTTTATTGGAGCTGAACTAACCATAGCCCAAAGTTGTATCTCTTTGGTTAATAAGATACAAAAGGTTTATCGATCCCAGGGGGTACAGATCCATAATAGACATCTAGAGATTATTGTACGTCAAGTAACATCAAGAGTTTTGGTTTCAGAAGATGGAATGTCTAATGTTTTTTTACCTGGGGAATTTCTTGGATTGTTGCGAGCAGAACGAGCAGGGCGCGTTTTGGACGAATCAATCTGTTATCGGGCAATCTTATTGGGAATAACGAAGTCATCTCTGAATACTCAAAGTTTCATATCCGAAGCAAGTTTTCAAGAAACTGCTCGAGTTTTAGCAAAAGCTGCTCTACGAGGTCGTATTGATTGGTTGAAAGGCCTGAAAGAGAACGTTGTTCTGGGGGGGATTATACCGGTTGGTACCGGATTCAACAAATTAGTACATCGTTCAAAGCAAGACAAAAACATTCATTTGAAAATCAAAAGGAAGAATCTATTTGAGTTGGAAATGAGCGATATTTTGCTACACCATAGAGAATTATTTTGTTCTTGTGCCCCAAAAACTTTCCATGAGACATCAGACCAATCTTTTACGTAATGTATCCTAACAAGAGGTTTCTTCTTTTTACTTTCACTCTCTGGTCCGATTATGGATTTCATAATCAATGAAATAAAAAAGAAAGAATGAAATTCATGGTTTGGGTCGTAGATCAATGGTCAATCCTGGTATAAAGTTCCGTCGGAACAATTTTTTATTTCATAAGGTACTGAATCTCTTTGAAAAAAAAAAGAGAAAGTGTGGTAAAATGGGAAGACGATATTGGAACATCAATTTGGAAGAAATGATGGAAGCAGGAATTCATTTTGGTCATGTTACTAATAAATGGAATCCTAGAATGGCTCCTTACATCTCGGCAAAGCGTAAAGGTATTCATATTACAAATCTTACTATAACTGCTCGTTTTTTATCAGAAGCCTGCGATTTAGTTTTTGATGCAGCAAGTAGGAGAAAAAGATTCTTAATCGTTGGCACCAAAAAGAAAGCAGCAGATTTAGTAGCATCAGCAGCAATAAGGGCTCGATGTCATTATGTTAATAAAAAATGGCTTGGTGGTATGTTAACGAATTGGTCTACTACAGAAACAAGACTTCAGAAGTTCAGGGACTTAAGAGCAGAACAAAAGATGGGGAAACTCAATCGTCTCCCTAAAGGAGATGCAGCAATGTTGAAGAGAAAGTTATCTACTTTGCAAGCATATCTTGGCGGGATCAAATATATGACGGGATTGCCCGATATTGTAATTATCGTGGATCAGCAAGAAGAATATACGGTTCTTCGAGAATGTGTCATTTTGGGTATTCCGACGATTTGTTTAATCGATACAAATTGTGATCCAGATCTTGCAGATCTTTCTATTCCGGCCAACGATGATGCTATAGCTTCGATTCGATTGATTCTTACCAAATTAGTATCTGCAATTTGTGAGGGCCATTCTAGTTATATAAAAAATGGTTGATTATCTTATCATTACTCTTAATAAGAAGAGAGAAGAAGATTAGTTTATTTTTAGTGAACTCTCTTTGATTGTTACTATTTTGGTTTGCATCTTTTGGAGTTTGAACTATGTTTTGACTATAAAATAATATTTCAAAGAAAAGATAAAAATGATTGGTATTTTTTTTATGTGATTTCTCGGTATCCAAAATATACGATTCATAACTTAAATTCATGAATGAATATAGGTGAATTGAGAAAGAGAAGGTTGAATAAAAATAATCACTTTTTTGAAGTTCGATTTATGTTAGAGGACAATATGAATGTTATACCATGTTCCATTAAAACACTCAAAGGGTTATACGATATATCAGGTGTAGAAGTAGGCCAACATTTCTATTGGCAAATAGGAGGTTTACAAATTCATGCCCAAGTACTTATCACTTCTTGGGTTGTAATTGCTATCTTATTAGGTTCAGTCATCCTAGCTGTTCGGAATCCGCAAACCATTCCGACCAACGGTCAGAATTTCTTCGAATATGTCCTTGAATTTATTCAAGACTTGAGCAAAACTCAGATTGGAGAGGAGTATGGTCCTTGGGTTCCTTTTATAGGAACGATGTTCCTATTTATTTTTGTTTCTAACTGGTCAGGTGCTCTTTTACCTTGGAAAATCATAAAATTACCTCATGGGGAGTTAGCTGCGCCCACGAATGATATAAATACTACTGTTGCTTTAGCTTTACCCACGTCAGTGGCATATTTCTATGCAGGTCTTAGGAAAAAAGGATTGGGATATTTCGGGAAATACATTCAACCAACTCCAATACTTTTACCAATTAATATTCTAGAAGATTTCACAAAACCTTTATCTCTTAGTTTTCGACTTTTCGGGAATATATTGGCTGATGAATTAGTGGTTGTTGTTCTTGTTTCTTTAGTGCCTTCAGTAGTTCCTATACCTGTCATGTTTCTTGGATTATTTACAAGTGGTATTCAAGCTCTTATTTTTGCAACTTTGGCTGCGGCTTATATAGGTGAATCCATGGAGGGTCATCATTGACTCACTTTCAAAAGAGTCTTTTTTTAATTTTTGAATCTTATCCCAATTCAAGCAATGCGGGAGTTCGGGGTTCAATATAATCCACTGGGTTGGAGATCATGTATATGTAATACCTATGAGTATCAATCCCTTGTGTATGTTTTGAAGAATGGTTTCAGAATACAATTTAATAGAATAAAAAAGAATAAAAAGTGCAGGTGATTTACGTTATGGAAGAAAAAATATTTACTAGTTAAATGGTAATTACCCCTCCTATCTCTTTTTTTATAGCCCACTGCATTTAGATGAATTTCCATATAAGTCCTTTTTCTATTTTGTCTTTGATTGTGAATTGAATGAAAGAGAAAAAATAGAATAATTTATAAAAGAATTTATAAACAAGGAAACGCAATGACTAAAACCGTATACATATTTATTTACATAAGATAGAAAGGAAAAACGGTCTATCGAAGTAGTTATGACAATTCAGTAATATTCTGAATTCCTTTTGGAACTTTTAGCTACTTCGACCCGATATATTTTAGTCAAAAAGATCAAAAAAGAAGTGTAGTAAGGTAATATAAGAAAATTAGAAGTAGAAAAAAAAAATAGATTAAGTACTAATTCATTGGTTGGTTGTATCATTAACCATTTTTTTTTTGGTGCGAGGAACTTACCATGAATCCACTTATTTCTGCTGCTTCCGTTATTGCTGCTGGATTGGCTGTAGGGCTTGCTTCTATCGGACCTGGGGTTGGTCAAGGTACTGCTGCGGGCCAAGCCGTAGAAGGTATTGCGAGACAACCAGAAGCAGAGGGTAAAATACGAGGTACTTTATTGCTTAGTCTGGCTTTTATGGAAGCTTTAACAATTTATGGACTGGTCGTGGCATTAGCTCTTTTATTTGCAAATCCTTTTGTTTAATGTTTAATTTCATCGTAGAATAAAAATGTAAAAAAAAAAAAAAAGAAGAATAAAAGCATAACCATAACTAAGAAATTTGAGAATTCTCAAATTCCATTAATAATAATAAGCGGAGTGATACAAAAAGAACTCTGTTCTTTTTTAGTCCTATCTATAAGGGGAGAGCCTATGAAAAATATAACCAATTCTTTTGTTTCCGTGGGGCACTGGCCATCCGCTGGGAGTTTCGAGTTTAATACCGATATTTTAGCAACAAATCCAATAAATCTAAGCGTAGTGCTGGGTGTATTGATTTTCTTTGGAAAGGGAGTGTGTGCGAGTTGTGTATTTCAAGAATAGGTTGGATTTAACCGGCTGCACTTTCTTTATATTTATGTATTCTTTTTTATATTTCTATAGTATAAATAGGAACAAAAGGTGCACAATCTCGACGAATTACTTCGGAATTTGATTTTATTCAGAAATCATATGTAAGAACCATAGCATTTCGTGACTAATTGGTAAATGAACTTTGATTCTCTTCTCTATCAACCAAGAATGTTGAGGTCTTTTACATGGTTAAAGATAAATTGTTTGAAGTCCAGGCACAGCATAGCATGGTACTCTTTCTACCACTACGTTAGTATCAAAAGTACCAACAAAAAGGTTGAAAAAAAAAGGAAGAATTAGTAATTTATCCGATGTAGAACACTCATATGGATAAAATTCTTTGAACCATTAACTGGAACCCTTTTTTATCCACTGCCGAATCGACGACCTATGTATTGTATTTTTATAAAATATTTGTATAAAAAAGTAAAAAAGAGAATTTTTTGGATGAAAAAGATCGAAATCTCATTTTATTCTAATAATAATGAGAATGAAGTAATGAAGTTTATAATTCTATTCAATTCTCTTTCTATTCTATTAGGATTTTGATTGAATTTATCATAGCATATAAAGAAGAAAGAATTTTATTCTTTCTTCTTTAAAATCTTTTTATTTTTGGAAAGAAGTTGTAAATAAAGAACAAATAAAGAAACAACTTTGCTGACCATTTTTTCTTTTTTGTCTGGTCTGAAGAGTCCTCCTAATATTCTGATGTTAGATCAGTTTCGATATCTTTGAATAAGAACAGAAAAGAGAGGATAGGCTCATTCCGTTCAAAGATATGGGAATGCCCATTAATCAAAGAAAAGATAAAAGAAACAATTGAGCGTGAGAGCCAAATGAATTGAAAGATTCATGTTTGGTTTGGGAAGAGATATGATAGTTGTGAAATGAATGGAAAGATAATCTACTTTCATTAAATGATTTATTAGATAAGCGAAAACAGAGGATCTTGAGTACTATTCGAAATTCAGAAGAATTACGTAGAGGAGCCATTGAACAGCTTGAAAGAGCTCGGGTTAGATTACGGAAAGTGGAAATTGAAGCAGATGAGTATCGAACGAATGGATACTATGAGATAGAACGAGAAAAAGGAAATTTGATTAATGCTACT